TAGCAACCCTAAAAAAATAAACTACAACAATAAACTAATAAGATGTGTAGATACAACCGTAATCAAAATAAATAAAAAGATTGAATTGGATAATAAAAAAAATCTTCCATTAAAATCAAAAATCCAGAAAAAGGATTTTAAATGTCGAAGTCGAATCGATTCTGAACATAAAAATGTTCAGATCAGATTAAAATACAAGAGATTTTCTCAGATAACAGATAAAAAAATAAAATAATAATTTATAGACCGCCTCTTCCTATGTTATACATTATTTTCATTTTATTTATTTATATAATTTATTTATATTCGAATTTCTAATTTAGAATTTAGATTAGACTATTTTTATTCGATTATTCTATTTTTTATATTTTATTATTATAAAGTATAAAAATAAGTATTATAATAAAGTAAAGTATTATAAAGAAATAAAGAAAAAAATTTCTTTAATTAAAAAAAAAAAAAAAGAACTTATTTTCTTCTTTCTATCACAGAAAATCCAACGAACCCATCTATTTGATGAAGTAAAAAAAAATCCTATGGAATGGGAATAAATGGAAATAAATGGATCCATTTATTCACGATCGGATTATATTTGTTTGATACGCTGTTGTCAATATTAATGTTGAAAAAAGAATACAAAAATAAACAAATTAAAAACTTAAATATTAAATTGAATAAATACCAATTGAAATCCAATTGAATTGAATTCAAATTAATAAAATTAATATAATTTAATTTTAATATAATAAATACTAAATAATAAATACTAAATACTAAGAAAAAAAAAAGAAAAATATATATAATTAATTCTAATTAATATAATTAATATTAAAATTCAATTTTAAATTGAAATTAAAGTTTAAAGTAAAGTAAATAAAAAAAAAAACCAAGCAATTATGTTGTATTAACACTACATAAATAATCGACATAGATACAAAAAAGGCGTATGCAAAAAGGAAAGAAAAAGGTAGAGATCGGGTTTATTCAATCAATAATAATTCAAAAATAGAATAATTCAATCAATATAATATAAAATATAAATAGAATAAGAAAGCTTAACCTAACCCCCCTTTCTTTTTAAATTTCCTCAGCTTTTTAAATCTCTTTAGAGAATTCTAACAAAAACCAGCTCATTGAGGATAATGTATTTATAGACCCAATTACTTCATTTATTACTTAATTACTTAATTTCATATTTAATTTCTTTTTATTCATTTGCCCATTTTTATATTATCAATAAAAATGGATTTTTGTAGTTTTAAAAAACAGCATTCTATGGCAGCAATAAGAAATCAAAAATTTGGTATGACAAGAGAGCGGGGGGAGGGGGGGATAAGAGAGAAAAGGATTATATAAATCTATATAAAAGTCATCCACACCCTCTTTTTTTTTTATTTATTTATTTTGAAATTGAATTTCGTTTGTTGATTAGGATTAAGTTCCATAAAAACACCCGCCTTTTTTGAAATATCCTGAACAGTTCCTGTAGGTTGAGCGCCTTTTTCAAGGAAATATAGAATAACAGGAATATTTAAATAGGTTTGATTCTTTATCGGATCAAAAAAACCCACTCTCCGAAGATCTCTCCCCTCTCTTCGGGATCGAACATCAATTGCAACGATTCGATAAACGGCTCATTGGGATAGATATACATAAACAATACACCCCCCCTAGAAACGTATAAGAAGTTTTCTCCTCGTACGGCTCGAGAAAATTCGAAATTATGTCTATGTATAGAATTCTGATGTCAAATAGATTCAAAAAATCATCAAATCAATTAGACTATGATTTAAATTAAATACTTTTTTCTTATTCTTGCCCGAAAAAAAAAAATCACTCGTATTCGCAACCTCATAACTCAAGTTGGATAACTCTCAAATAACTCAAAGGAAAACAAAACCTTTAGTTAGGTATTTGATTTAATTTATTGAGCGGTCTCTACCCCCTTTCTTGTCTGTCTCTCTCCTTTAGAATCGATTTTTCGTCTTCAGTCAGTGTAATATAGTTGTTGAGACAATTGAAAACGGTATTTACTTGTTCCACGATCCGTTAGCTTTTCCTTGAATCATTGGGTTTAGACATTATTTCGAGGATCTTTAATCATTTCAAAAATGGCAGCAACATACCAATTTTTTTATTTCTTTCCATCAAAGAATCGTACAAATAGATGGTTGATTCCCCCAGATCCACTTTTGATCGAAATAGTTTTACCAGTTCCAACAAATTTTACTTTTTTTGAAACTTGCTCGAATTGGATCCTTTCGATTTCTATAGCGAAAATATACTTACGAAGTTGTTCTAACTTATTAATTTTCACTAACCCTAGAAACTTGCCCCCGAGAAACGAATCAACTCGAGCTCCATCATGTACTATTTCCATCATCAAACCCTTTCTCCTCCCCCAAAAAAGAAATTCGAGTGGAATAGAACAAACGATGTCGAGAAAGAGCACCTTCATTTCTATATAATAGAAAAATGGTGGATGTAATAATCCACGGCTAATGTAATCATGTCTTTCAAGTCGCACGTTGCTTTTTACCACATCGTTTCAAACGAAGTTTTACCATAACATTCCTCTAGTTTGGAGCCGGCATGTAATTGATTCAATTCTGAAATCATGAATAGTCATTGATTCAATCGATCCATAATAATCCATATTTTTTCCTTCTATATGAATGGCAAATTTCTAAAGTAAAAGTAAAGAAGTATCAAAAAAAAATAAAATTAACTCGATCTCGATATTGTAGGAATAGAATTTCTATTCTATTTCTATTTATTTTTTATAAAAATAAGGATTCAAAAATAGAAAAAAATAGAAAAAAAATCGAATTAGAATTCCAATTTTTACTAGAAGATTTTGATTTATTATCCAATTTAAATTTCAAAATTTATAAATCTATTTTATAAATAGATTAATAATTAAAAATAAAAAAAAAAAAAAAAGAAATATAAAGAAATATATTATTAATTAAATATTAAATATATTTTAAATATATTATTAATTAATTAATATTCAATATATATAAATAAATATTCAATATATATAAATAATATATTCAATATATAAATAATATATTCAATATTAAATATATATATAAAATATATATAAATTCAATATATATAAATAATAGATAATAGAAAAAATTTTATTTAATATATTTTCTATTTTATTAAATTTATTAGTTTTTATTAAATTTTCTTAAAATAATAATATACATTTTGAAGATACAATAACACGAATAAAAAAAATAAAATAAGTTCTTTTTGAATCTACATTTTCAAAGTGACTCGATTTAGAGACGAATCATTAAAAAAAAAGAAGAATCACATTCTACCCAATATTATATACTCTTAAACAAAAAGGTTTCTCAAAAAAGGGCAATCTTAATCTTTATTATGATATATAATTTGTATTTATGATATATAATTTGTATTCAGATATGATATATTTTATTATGATATATAATTTGTATTCAGATATGATATATATCATGAATGGATATGCTCTGGGACGGAAGGATTCGAACCTCCGAATAGCGGGATCAAAACCCGTTGCCTTACCGCTTGGCCACGCCCCATTTCGATTCGACACTACTAAATAAACAGTATTATTGATATTGGTTGTTCGTCAATTCCAGTCCAAATATCTAAATATCTATAGAATGAATTGTTCCTAGAATTTTGATATGTCTAGATATAGAATGAAACTGAAATTATTGATCATTACATATAATTCAATTAAGATATTGCATGAAAGTCTGATTTCTGCTATTTTTTATTTCTTTTTATTTCAGAATGGAAAGATTTTGAATTTGATAAGTTCAAATCAAAGAAGGATTTTTGGAGTCTACTTTTTCTTATTTGATTGATTTTATTCTATTATTCGTATTCTATTTTTATTATCATTTTTATTTTCCATTTTTGTGATTTATTTTTTTATTTCTTATTAATATTATTATTTTAAGATTTTTAATATTATTATTTTATTTCTTTTAATATTATTATTTTTTTTCTTATTAATATTATTATTATTAATTAATATCTTATTAAATTAATATCTTATTAATATTATTAATTAATAATTAATTAAAAAATGAATTATTTCTTTTTTTTTTATTAATATGAATTTAATTAATTAAGAAATTGAATTATTATTTATTATTAATATTATAATTATTATTTATTAATATTATAATTATTATTAATATTAATAATAATTGATATATTAATATATTAATAAATAGTATAAATCATAAATGAAATGGAAAATTCATTTATTAGAAAATTCAGAATATAATGTATTAATAATAATATAAACTTAATAACTTAATAATATTAACTTAATTTAAATTTTTATTAATTTAATTCCCAAAAAGAAAAAATACAATTATCTTAAAGAACAAAATGTTTGTTATGCTTAATATCTTTAGTTTGGTCTGTATTTGGATTAACTCTGCTCTTTATTCAAGTAGTTTTTTCTTCGCGAAATTACCTGAAGCCTATGCTTTTTTGAATCCAATTGTAGATATTATGCCAGTAATACCTGTACTCTTTTTTCTCTTAGCTTTTGTTTGGCAAGCTGCTGTAAGTTTTCGATGAGATCTTTAATTTGAATACTGTCCTAGAAAAATTCATAATTTATTCGAAAAAAAGGTTCGAACATTTTAACAATTTTTATTTCTAAGATCAGATAAGTTTTACAGTGTGAATCCTCATGTGTAGTATAGGAGAATCTATTCTCTTTCTTTTTTTTTTAATGATCTTGGAGATTGTGTAATGCTTACTCTAAAACTTTTTGTTTACACGGTAGTGATATTCTTTGTTTCTCTTTTCATCTTCGGATTCCTATCTAACGATCCAGGACGTAATCCGGGACGTGAAGAATAAGAAATCATATTTTTGATTCTTTTGTTTTCTGTGTTTTCCTTGCTTGTGCTTGCTTTTTAAAAATTCTTATTATCTATTTTACATCTTTTAATTTTAACTATTAAATATATAACTATTAAATATATTAATATATTATTAAAATTATTAAATATATATATTATTAAATATATATATATATTATTAAATATATATAAATATAATAAATATATAAATAAATATATAAATATAAATTATAAATATAAATAAATTATAAATAAATATAAATTAAATATAATTTATATTTAAATTTATATTCAATTAAATATAATTTATATAATTTATTATATAATTTATATAATTTAAATATAAATTTAAATATAATAAATAATAAAATAAATAAATTAGAAATAAATAAAAATAAAATCTAAATAAATTAGAAATAAATATTTCTATTCAATTTGAACTATTCAATATTTCAATATTAAATAAAATGAAAAAGAAATAAAAAAATAATATAAATAATAAATATCGTTAAAATTCAAACAAATAAAGAAAAGAAAAAAAAAAAGAGACTCTGTTCTAGAAATTCAAAAGGTAAATAAAATACCAAATCATTGATGGAAACGGAAAGAGAGGGATTCGAACCCTCGGTACGAAAAATTCGTACAACGGATTAGCAATCCGACGCTTTAGTCCACTCAGCCATCTCTCCCCAATTGAAAAGGGCCCTTTCTTTTTTTTTTTTTTTCTTTTTTTTTTATTTAATTTCATATTCATATTTCTATCTTATCTCTATATTACTTTATTAAACTTTATTAATATCTTTATTAATATATTATATTATTTTATATTATTATATATTAATATTTATATTATTAATATTTATATTAATAAATATAAATATTAATATATTAATATTTATATAATTAGAATTATATTATATAATTCTAATATAATAAATAAATAAATAATATAATAATATTAATATTATTAATATTATATTAAATAAATAAATAATATTATATTATTTTGATTTTAATATATTAATTTTATTACTAATATATTAATTTTATTACTTATTAATTTATTAATTTAAATTTTAAATAGATTAATCTTATTACTTATTAATTTAAAATTGAATAGTTAATAGAATAACTTAATAGAATAAATAATTCTAATACAAATCGAATTCTAATACTAATAAATACTCTAACTAATAAAGAATAAAAAAAATAAATAGAATTCTAATAGAAATTTGAGATTTTGAAATTCTAGAAATTCAAATTAATAAAATTAATTTAATTAATAATATTAAAATTAAAATATTTAATTAATAATATTAAAATATAATTATTATAATAATTAATTAAAATATAATTATTATAATAATTAATATAATAATAATTAATATAATAAATATAAATATAATTTAAATAGAATTAATATAATTCTAATTAATATAATTCTAAAATTAATATAATTAATTAATATTAATTATTAGTAATTCTAATTAATTACTAATTAATTAGAATAATTCTAGATTCTATTTTTTAGAAATTATTATTCTAATTTGATTTGAATTTTAGAATTCTAAAAATAAATAAAAAAATTATTCAAATCAAATTAGAATAATAATTTTTATAGAATATTATTTTTTATAGAATATTATTAAATATAAATAATAGAATATTATTAAATAATATTCTATTTAATAATATTCTATTTATAGTTTATTTATAGTTTATAGAAGAATATTTTTAGTAATCTTATTATTAGTATTAGAATTGAGTATTAGAATTTATAGAATAAAGAATAAAAAAACTTGTTTTTCAGCCCGGCCAGGTTAGTACCTAGCCGGGCCTTTTTTGTTCCCATGAATTCTGGATAAAAATGATTTATTTGATCTGAAAAAAAATACTTGTTATTGAAACAAGATCAAACATAAGAATGAAACAAGATCAAACATAAGAATGTCATTTCTTATTACTCTTTCTTTTTTTCCGGTAAAGTATCTAAAAAAAAAAAAGAATGGAACATGGAACTAAGGATTCTTGCACAATGCATTTTTATGTTATGGCTTAAGTAGCTTAAGTATAAGTAGTTTTGTCGAGATGTTCTGTCAAAACAAAAACACCTTTAGGAAAACAAAATCCAAAAATCAAATGGGTCCTCTTTTCTTAATTTCATTAGATTCCCTTATGAAACACATCAACACTATAAATTTTCTGATTCTTTTATGATCCTATTTCTGAGTCCCTTGTTGGACAAAAGTTGCATTTATATACAATAATCGCATTGAAGCGGGTATAGTTTAGTGGTAAAAGTGCGATTCGTTCTATGGATCCCTTACTAGTTAAAGGATCCCTCGTTTGATTCATATTCCGATCAAAAACTTTATTTCTTATCTTAAAAGGGTTTAATCCTTTACCTCTCAACGAACAATTCGAGGAATAATATACATTATCGTAATTTGTATTTAAAAAGAATCAATTCAAAATTGACAAATTGAATTATGAAATTACAAAAACATAAGTTTTTTGAATTGGATCAATACTCCCAATTTTTTGAGTATGAGTAAAGGATCCATGGAGAAAGATATAGAAAGTCTTTTTTTTATCGTAACTAAATCTTCCA